TGGATAGCCGGACGGGGAATCTAATGAAATTTTTAGTTGCGGAAAGGTCGGAAGATACTTTGTATACATACTCATGAAAGTCTTTGAGTACTCCAGGATTCATTCAATATTAATTAGATTGAATGGATAATTGGCTTTGACTTATTTATATATGTATTTATTTATTTGTATTTATTTGAATATATAAATATTTTTAAATCTTTTACTTATATTGAACTTAGATTTATTTATAATATAAATTGAAAAATAGAAATTATGAATAAAGTACAAAAAGAAATTTTTACTTTAATCTCTAATCAAGAACGTAATAGGACGTCTTCGATTGTTTCATAGAGCCAATAGGAGACGTAGATCAAATGGGAAAAATGGGAAAGAAAAAAATAGGGGTATGCCCTAGATAGTGATCTATCTTGATTCTATATTTTTATACTTTTTACTTAATAAAATGAAGGGCACCAAAAGAAAGAATAGGTTTTATTATTACTACATGTTAGTAACATTCCTTTGATACTTCAAAGGCTAAGGCTGTCTCCGCGTATTTTGCTGGTGCTTAATGTTTTCCGATTATACAAGAAATCTTATAATTATAAGAACGTGTTATAATTGGATTTATTGGATTGTTTCATCAACTGTGTTGGGTTAGAACCCCCCGTTGACTCTCCGCCAATGATTTTTTTATTATTAGTGAACAGTAATTGAATAATTCCTTCATATTCATAGAGATAGAGGACATAATTCACATGGATATAGTAAGTCTCGCTTGGGCTGCTGTAATGGTAGTCTTTACATTTTCCCTTTCACTTGTAGTATGGGGCAGAAGTGGACTCTAGAAGTACTACTAATTGAATTTAGGAATCAAACTGTATCAATTTTTTTATAGATCTTTCTGCAAAGCCTTTTTTTTTTTTTTATTTGAATTTCACTGTTTGTATTTCGAAAGGAATACAAATGGTAGGGAATTGATTCCAACCGTATTCTTCATAACTTTTCTATTTCGATGAACCGACTCTTACCAAAGTTATATATGGGAAATGGGGAAGAACGGAACCTTTTTTTGTTTTTCCCTTTACTGTTCAAAGAAAAAAGAAATCTGTTATTACATGGATACCCTTATGGGAAACAACATAGTGTGGGAAACAACATAGTGGTTGTCCAACGAGATACTACAACTACACATAATAAAACATTGTCTTGGGCGAGTCACATATTGCGCACTTACCGCTTGTTTTATTATGTGGTTTATTATTGTATAAATTTTATTTAGGCTGTGCTTGCTTTATTGAACTCATTTCATATCATGGTTCAAACGTTAAAATCGGTGAGGTTTACTAATCCTTTTCGAAATCCGAAGAAGTTCCCACGGAACCCCCCGGATCCTATGTCAACTGCTCAATCAATTACTTCTTTGTCGGAATGCTAACAAAAAGATTACTTGCTTTTATTTTACCCATACCCTTTTCTCCTTCATTGATTTTATTCTTTCTTTCAATGGATATCGGGATTCATATTAAAAATAATCCGAAATACAGGAATTAGAATCGTAAGAATAAGAGCTGTCTTTCGATTATTTCAGATTATTAATTGGAATCAACACAAATCAAATAGAACTAGATGAAGAAATAGAATTGGGACACGACACTATGTAATTATATAGATGGAATTGATAGCTATATATATGAAGATAATAATGTAGATTAATATATATTAAATTAACCTGTATCTTCAGACAGTAAACTTTATACAGTACAATAACAATACTAGATAGTATGGTAGAAAGATTCATATTTTTCTTTCTACCATACTATCGTCTCTCATAGAACACTGCTGATTCTATTTCGCTCATTTCATTCATTTAAGACGCGAAATTGGAATCTTTTTCGTTTTATTTCTTTTCTTCAATCATTGATAAGAACTAAAAAGTCAAGTTTAATTCAAATTAATCGCTCTGACTTACTGTTTTTACGTATATTATAAGTAAAAAAGCAGTAGGAACTAGAATGAACAGTGCAGTAGCAATAAATGCAAGAATATTTACTTCCATAATTTCATCGTTTCATTTTTCTTTAATTGGCAATAACTCGGGATTTAATCCCATAGAGATGATAAATCTTTCGTCTGTAAATTCAATGGGATGAATTACGTCTCGATGTAATCGAATCGATCAATATCATGAATAACAATATCTGGGCTATCAAATCGATTCATCGTCAAGAATTGAATAGTATAACATAGGAAGATCTTTTATCCATACCGAATTCAAAGGTTGATTCCTGATCCAATCAAAAATTCCTTTAAATTCATTTCTCTTTTTATTTATCATTCTTTTCTATAACTTACCGCCTTCCTTGTACAATCATCTGATCCTTGTACAACCATCTGATGAAGTATCATCTAACCGCCTTTACACTTACCTTACCATTGATTTTAACCAAACCCAAACAAACAATCGAATCGAAATGAAAAAAAAAAATAAGAGGGATCCCGCTGGTAATGCAATTCTGCTATTTGTACTCCCTTTCACAGAAAAATGGAGAGACGAATTGATGTATTTTTTTATTGGATTTGGATCCGTCGGGACTGACGGGGCTCGAACCCGCAGCTTCCGCCTTGACAGGGCGGTGCTCTGACCAATTGAACTACAATCCCAGGGAAATAACATAATAAAATAAAGTGTACAGTATACCTATTCTTAATGATTTCATTCAAACCCTTTCGACTTAGATTTTCGATTAGAATTGCCATGTTGGAATAGAGAAGTGAGTGATATATTGATATCCATATGGATATGCACCTTAGCGAAAGCGGCATGGATTACTAATAATCTTTTCGTTATTGCCAAATCAATTGGATAATCAATCTTTCAATGAAAAAGTTCTTTTTTCTTTATTTTACTCTTGTCCTTAGCCTTTACACTTACCGATCCAGATATGAATCTAGATCATTAGAAAAATCATAATTTGTTAAAAAAAAAAAATAAATGAAATTTAAATAGAGTAAATAAATAGTGGCAGAGATATATCAAAAAATTTGACTTTTTTTTTTACTTTTTACTATTGGGATCGAGCATTTCGGGAAACCAACAAATGGGTTATATCGTTTCATGGCAGATCGGCGAATTATTGGGCCGAGCTGGATTTGAACCAGCGTAGACATATTGCCAACGAATTTACAGTCCGTCCCCATTAACCGCTCGGGCATCGACCCAGGAAGAATCAATTTCAGGCTTATTGATAATCCACGATCAACTTCCTTTCGCAGTACCCTACCCCCAGGGGAAGTCGAATCCCCGCTGCCTCCTTGAAAGAGAGATGTCCTGAACCACTAGACGATGGGGGCATACTTGCCCGACCGCCATCATACTATGCTCATAGTATGAATAGTTTTTTGAAATTGTCAATATAATAGAATGGGAATGGTATGACTCAACACAAAGGATAGTACTTTTCGGTGAGTAATTTGTCTACCAGAAAGGGGGATTAAACTCCATTCTTCCGCTTTCATTCATTGATTCACTCATTGTTAAGATTAGGCGGGCATATTTCTACCTCACACTAAGACAGGAAATTCAAAAAAAAAAAAAAAAAAACGATCAATTTGAAAATAGGGGAAGAGGGATCAATAAGTTATTGAATTTTTTTCTCTAATTTTTTTTGGTTCAGAGGACAGGCCGAATCTCTTTATCAACGATTGCCTTCGATAAACTATTTCGAATCTATGTTGAATTGGTAGGTACATGTATTAATCAAATGAATTTCGTTATAATGGAAAATAATGGAAATTAGGGTGGGTCGGTCTGGAAACAATGCATTACATTAATATTTATCAAATACAATATCAATAAACCTTTTTTTTACCTATACTTACTAGGTCAATCAAATTGAGCGTTCCTGAATGAACCACTATGCGTTTAAGATATATCTATTACATAGATTATAACGTATAAACGCATAAGATATGTCTATAGACATATAACATATAATAAGTATATACACTAAACTCATAGTAACTAGCGGTCAGGAATTGACGTAAACGGGCCCCTTTAACTCAGTGGTAGAGTAACGCCATGGTAAGGCGTAAGTCATCGGTTCAAATCCGATAAGGGGCTTTGGTTTTTTCATAAAACTCCAGCGGTAGTATTCCTATTTATAGAGATATTGTTGTCATTTGTAATAAAAAAGTAACAAACCATAAAATGGAATATAATTTGAATATTGAAATTTTATTAAATACTAATGAAGTGAAGTATAGTAATTATAGTTATAAAGTTGAACATTTGTTATCATGTTTATTATATTGTTATAAATATTATAATGATAAGTTTATAATGAATAATTCTAAGTTGTCTACTTGAATCTCCAAATATTCCTATTACTTTGTTCTATTATTCCAATCAAATCAATTAAATTAGAAATCAACAAAAGAAAAAGTAAGTGGACCTAACCCATTGAATCATAACTATATCCACTATTCTGATATTAAAACTCGATAGAGATAAAATTGGAAGAGTGGATCTTTTTTTTTTTCATTTTCATATTTCTTTGGATTACGCGGGAATCTGTCGATATTTCCGATTAAATCTTCTTGTTTCTCGATGTTATATAGCAATGCTATTCCCTTACTTTACAGCGAAAGATTTATTCCAAGCACAACATAAGAATAAGAGGCGTTTAAAATATCTTTCTTTGATTCCAGCACACAAGACAAAATCACTTTCTATTTTATCATATGTATGTTTTATAATTTATAATGTATATTATATATTTTATATATTTAGATAGATATCTATCAGATCGTGGTTTCATGTAACAAATATTTATGGATACATATGATATTTTTGTTCCGATAATGGAATGTAAAATGGATGCAAGAAAGAGACTTTGATTTATAGTCTCCTGTTATTAAATTCAATACACTATTAATTTATAATTTAATTAAATATATAAATAAATGAAATATAAATAATACTAAATAAATAATACTAAATAATAGAATAAAATAAA